GCATGGGATTAGCCGCTTCAATGGGATCTTTCATTCTGGTCGGAGGAGAAATTACCAAACGTCTAGCATTCCCTCACGCTTGGCGCCAATGAGTTTTTTATTTGAAAAAAAAAAACTATGCCTTCGCCATATGGAACATGAATAATAAGTAATAATAGCATGGCATTTTAAGTTCGATATGAACAAACCTTTTTTGTTTTTTCATAACATGAAATTATGTATCGAAATAGTAGTATGAAACAAAGGTTATTTCCGATTTGATCTTATGCGTCGGAAGTCTATTTCAGCGTCACAAATCATTTTTCTTACACACCAGAAGTGCCTTTCTGATTGATATTAATGTTATAAAAAAGAAAAAAATTTTTCCTTATTTGATCAGGTCAAAAAACCTTGGGATTGCTAAAATAAAGACGAGATAAATAAGAAATATATAAAGCAACAGAACCATCATAGTATTTTTGATTTCTACGAAAGGAAGGGTGGTAAATGGATCATTCAACGATCTGGATCGGATGGATTCTATTTGTTTCTGGTACCTTTGTCCCTTTCTTTGGCGGACGGAAGGGGGAGGTCAATTCCATTGCGGAGCCGTATGCAATGTACAAAAGATGCCTGTACGGTTGTTCAATTCTATCTTTTTCTTATTGTTATTTTTATTCCTTCCCTTCGACCAATCGTGTGAGATAGAGGAGCCGCTCATGATGGATGTTATATAATCAGGGTTATGATTCACCAACCTGCTAGTTCTTTTTATGAGGCACAAGCAGGGGAATTCATCCTGGAAGCAGAAGAACTACTGAAACTTCGCGAAACCCTCACAAGGGTTTATGTACAAAGAACGGGCAACCCCTTATGGGTTGTATCCGAAGACATGGAAAGGGATGTTTTTATGTCAGCAACAGAAGCCCAAGCTTATGGCATTATTGATCTTGTAGCGGTCGAAAACGCTGGGGATCCCGTGTAAATCCATGATTCCATTTCAAACCGTAATTTGAATTTTCCGTGATTTGATATTGAATATTTTTATTTTACCCAAGTAAAATATTCATTCAATTGAAGGGAAAAAATTCATAATCATCAGGTTAAGATCGATCTAAACCAGCCCATTATAATCCCATCATCATATATATACGATTCAACATGCCAACTATTAAACAACTTATTAGAAACGCAAGACAGCCGATCAGAAATGTCACGAAATCCCCCGCTCTTCGAGGATGCCCTCAGCGTCGAGGAACATGTACTAGGGTGTATGTGCGACTCGTTTAGATCATGAGCTCGAACAAATGAGACAATTGTTCCAATATCAATGACTAGTACAAATGAATAGATAGAATGGAAAAAATGGAAAAATACTGTTTACTATCTAAACTAAAAATAAAGATGTATCATATACCTCTATTGATTGTGTATGAATTTTATGGTTTCTGTTGGTGCAAATCCAATCACCTTGATTTGAGATGAAAATCAATTCTCCGTCGGTAGCAAAAGGTTATCCATTAAGCGGGAAACAATACTTAACTTAAGAAGCAAAACAATTATGCTCCTATTCTTGAAATAACGGACTAACAGGGTCAGCTACCTAGCCAACTTTCATAATTAAATGCCGTCACTGTATGGATAGCTCTCATTGTGAAAAGACCTATTACTGTATAATTCATGGGTAGAGCCAAAAAGTGCGAACTGTACAAGTTACCAAAACATTGATTAAATGGAATGGGAGAGAAAGAGCTCCGGTGTATAGAGAGGACCTCACCGTTTAAGAAGTAACCATAGAAACGAAGGAATCCACTATTTATTTTTATTTTATTTTAAATAATTAATAATTTATAAATACAAATTAATTTAATTTTACAAATTTTTTTATTATTGATTGGTCGAATTTCTTATTTCCACAAGCGAAATACCTGACTAAAAGAAATAAAATTTAAAATTGTGGTTGGGAAGGTTATAGTAGCAAAAGCCGTTGGAATTTATATTTTATATATCGGAATAATCCGTTTTGTTATTAATTGAACTGGGGAAAAAGAATGACTGAACGAACAGAAATCAATTAGTTATTCATCAAAGTTTAATTTGATTAAATGACCAGAGTTAGACGAGGATATACAGCTCGGAGACGCCGAACAAAAATTCGTTTATTTGCATCAAGCTTTCGAGGGGCTCATTCAAGACTTACTCGAACTATTACTCAACAGAAAATGAGAGCTTTGGTTTCCGCTTATAGAGATAGAGGTAGGCAAAAGAGAGATTTTCGTCGTTTGTGGATCACTCGGATAAATGCAGTAACTCGTGAGAATGAGGTTTCCTATAGTTATAGTAGATTGATACATAATCTGTACAAGAGGCAATTGTTTCTTAATCGTAAAATACCTGCGCAAATAGCTATATCAAATAAGAATTGTCTTTGCATCATTTCCAAAAAGATTATCAAATAAAAGAGATTATAAAATTATATACAGGAATGGTTGAAACAAAATTCCCCGGAGAATAAACTCCG